TTAATAATACTTAAAAATAGAGTTAATAATCGAGATTCCTTGCCGATACTATAATAAAAAAGAAATCTATTCAATGAATAGCAGCATAAGATCCATTGAGTTCTCTTCACACTCCTTTGTGAAAGAGTAGAATGAGAAAGCTAATGAATCTTAAACCCATTGATAAAAAGAAAAAAAGAGGATAAATACTATAGTTAGTGAATAAAAGAGGGTTTGGGGATAGAGGGACTTGAACCCTCACAACTTATAAAGTCGACGGATTTTCCTTTTACTAGAAATTTCATTGTTGTCAGTATTGACATGTAGAATGGGACTCTCTCTTTATCCTCGTCCGATTAATCCACTTTTTAAAAGATCTCGAAAACTATGAATTGAAGGATTTGATTACTCAATATTTGATTGGAATGGGTTCACAATAATTCTAAAAAAATTCAGAATTTTCTATTTCATAATCATTCCTAATTTCATTCTAAAAAAGAATAAAGAACCTATATTATGATATGGGTTCCGTGATTAATCGTTTGCTATGTCAGTATCTATACGTGTGTATTAGATGTATAAAGCCCTTACTTTCTCTAAATTTAGAGAGAGTTCCACTACCAACACAACGTAATCAACTCGATTCGTTAGAACAGCTTCCATTGAGTCTCTGCACCTATCCTTTTCCTTTGGATTCTAGTTCGAGAACCACTTGTTTTCTCAAAACACGGATTTGGCTCAGGATTGCCCTTTTTTAATTCCAGGGTTTCTCTGAATTTGGAAGTTACCACTTAGCAGGTTTCCATACCAAGGCTCAATACAATCAAGTCCGTAGCGTCTACCGATTTCGCCATATCCCCATTTTCCTTTTCTTTGATTGAGACCTGGATTCCTTGTGTAATTTCATCCATCTCTTAGTTTTTTTTGGAATCGTTGAATTAATTACTCGACGTAGTCTAGCAGTTCGTCTCTATTTGACAGACCCTGCTTATTGCAATTCAGAATTGAATTGATTCTATCGTTGATGTATTTGCAATTCAATCCGAATCAATATATCCTAAAGTTTTTCTCTCCCCCACCCCCCCCCGCCTTTCTTTTTTAGAGTATTCAAAATCATACTATAACGCTTGATATTCATTCTTTTTTTTTTCTAATCAGAATTAGCAATTTCATTTGCTATGATTCTATGTTCTCCTTAGTGAAATTTAGTGAAATATTAATCATTAAATTATTAAGAAATAACAAAAAAAACAAAATATCTCAAAAAATGTCTATAATGATCGAATGAAAATGCCAAGAAATTCGCATTTTCTCTTTATTATATCTTTCATCATATATATTATTCTTTTCTATGTATTAGATTACTCATCCGAGCCATATCAAATTGAAAATATCTGAAATCAAATTCAATATAGAAATTGGAATAGATTCTATTCTATTAGAAAAATCAATTTGCGAATTAGAGAAATAAAAAGAAAGTTCAAAAATTTCTATAATCCTATTTAAGGATATCCTCCAGTTAAGCATATCAAGTTAACTTTATCTTTATGAAGTTCTAGTATTTTTTTCTAAGTAGAACTTCCAATTTCGAACTAGTTAATAGCTAAGATTAATAATTAAGATCTGACATTTTACGGATTTCCTATACTATACATATTTCTATTTGTTACACTATTTTTGTTATGTAAGCCCACTTAGCTCAGAGGTTAGAGCATCGCATTTGTAATGCGAGGGTCATCGGTTCAAATCCGATAGTCGGCTTTTTTCTATATCGATGTTCCATGAACAAGAATCTCTCTTTTTCTCTTTTTCTCCGAATTAAATGGAGAATCCAGGATCTATTATGTGGTTCTACCTTACAATTTTGCTAGATACAAAACAATAAAATAAATAATATATATACAAAAAATCCAGATGTTGATGAAATTCCATTTTTTGTGGTACTTTAGTAGATTTTACTCTGTTTATCCTTTAGTTTAATTCAGTTTTAATTTTGATGTATTCTGTAATGTAAATACAATGAAATTAATTGTGTAAAATGAAATTTCAATAAAATAAACAAGGAGTCTTCATGTCCCGTTATCGAGGACCTCGTTTAAAAAAAATACGCCGTCTGGGAGCTTTACCAGGACTCACTAGAAAAACACCTAAATCCGGAAGTAATCTGAAAAAGAAATTCCATTCTGGGAAAAAAGAGCAATATCGTATTCGTCTTCAAGAAAAACAGAAATTGCGTTTTCATTATGGTCTGACAGAACGACAATTACTTAGATATGTACATATCGCTGGAAAAGCAAAAAGGTCAACAGGTCAGGTTTTACTACAATTACTTGAAATGCGTTTGGATAATATCCTTTTTCGATTGGGTATGGCTTCAACCATTCCTGGGGCCCGGCAATTAGTTAACCATAGACATATTTTAGTTAATGGTCGTATAGTCGATATACCAAGTTTTCGTTGCAAACCCCGAGATATTATTACTACGAAGGATAACCAAAGATCAAAACGTCTGATTCAAAATTCTATTGCTTCATCCGACCCGGGGAAATTGCCAAAGCATTTGACGATTGACACATTGCAATATAAAGGACTAGTTAAAAAAATCCTAGATAGGAAGTGGGTCGGTCTCAAAATAAATGAGTTGTTAGTTGTAGAATATTACTCTCGTCAGACTTGAACTTAACGAAAAAAGGAAAAGTTCATAGAATTTTCTTCCCCTTCCCCTTTCCCCGAACTAAATCGACCTAAGGCCCTTAATTCGTATTTTCCCATTCAACTAGCATAAATGGATTAACCCTAGGATCCTTTTTTCTTTTTTGTTCTTTCCTCTATGTGTATTTTACATACCACAGTAATTTACTATAAAAAATTTCTATTAAATAAAGGTATTATTGCTGGAATAAATTGTTATTTGATTTGATACATTGTGATCGTTAACGTTGATCAATTAAGAGAAACGGAAAGAGAGGGATTCGAACCCTCGGTAAACAAAAGTCTACATAGCAGTTCCAATGCTACGCCTTGAACCGCTCGGCCATCTCTCCTACATAATCTTATTATGGAAAATAAACTAAGTGAATAGCGAGTTTTCCTATTCCTGCAGTACAGGTACAACCACAACGGCTCGGGGGTTCCATGGTTCTATTGGAAAAATTCCTTTTCATCTAAGTGGAAGGATCCAGGATTTTTTTACTAGGAATTCCGCTCCCTCGAAAAGTTTTAGTTTGGGTTTTCCCCAAACCAAAGAAAAAGAGAATGGAAGAATTCTTCTTATTCCATAATAAAATAGAGGAACCCTAGAATTCTGTTTGCATAAGGTACGCTACGCCATACAATCGAAATCTAAAAAAGGGTATGAGACAATTAATGACTTTGAAAACGCGAAATAGCTGATGAGAGAAGTTATTGTTGAGAAATAGAAAAGTGGAATGAAATCCAATCTTAGTCAAATATTTCATATCTCTTCTTGTCCAAACAGAAGGAAAAGGAGACAATTTGAGCTGAGCGGAAAATCCATACCTCTCTTATCCATTTAGAGCATATGGATCGATCGATTTATAAGAATCGAATGTGTTTGTTTTTATGTTATTTTGTGAAGAAATGAAAACAATTCTATATAGAATGGGTTGGGAATTATGCCTAGATCCCGTATAAATGGAAATTTCATTGATAAGACCTCTTCAATTGTAGCCAATATTTTATTGCGAATAATTCCGACAACCTCAGGGGAAAAAAGGGCATTTACTTATTATAGAGATGGTGCGATTTGACTCTTTTTTTTTTTTTTTTTTTTTTTAGCCCTACCTACACCTCAGTCTTACGAGAAAGAGAGGGGGTTCGCATAGAGAGAACAAAATTAGTAAAGGAAACCCACGCTTGGGGAAGGTGAGGTGAACTAACAATTCCTTCTGTCGTGTATCCTCGATTGATGCGGCCTCAGATGCTTCAATTGTAGATTTGAGTATTGAGCGAAAGGTTACACCTACAGGATAGGTTCTGTATTACAGGCCAATCCTACTCTACTAGTACCATACCAATAGGCAGCATAGGGGAGAAAAGCACTACACCTAGGAATAGGAATCAACAAGAGAAAAACTTTGTTAGAAATTAGCCCTTTCCTGATCGGTATCAGGGCTGGGAAGAATGGTTGGGATAACAAACAACCATCAGGTTTGTACTTTGGATACCCCTATAACCATCAAAGATCGTTGAAGTGGCTAATTCCTCTAAATAGGAGGCGTTGAGAACAAAGAAATTCTTGGAGCTATCGTTTTCCTCTAGCATTAATAGAATTCATTGGTGTTAAGAAAAACCTCTTGCGGGAAGGTTGGCTAGAGATTTCTTGGAAAAATACCAGCCCCTTTCGGTTCATAATAAGATGGGACTAATTCTATTTTTATTCTATAGATTATTTCGCTTAGTACTATGTACAGAAGGGAGGAGCCGTATGAGATGAAAACCTCATGTACGGTTTTGGAACGGAGATTTTTTGAATAGAATGAACGACCGTAACGGATGTTGGCTCAATCCGAAGGAAATTATGCGGAAGCTTTGCAGAATTATTATGAAGCTACGCGACTAGAAATTGATCCCTATGATCGAAGTTATATACTCTATAATATAGGCCTTATACACACAAGCAATGGAGAGCATACAAAGGCTTTGGAATATTATTTCCGGGCACTAGAACGAAACCCCTTCTTACCGCAAGCTTTTAATAATATGGCCGTGATCTGTCATTACGTGCGACTATCTCCACTATAGAAAGAAGAAAAAAAAAAAGAAAGGATCAAATTTTCTAGTAAATACTAGAAAAAGGGCTTTCTACATAGGGATCGTCAAAACAACGATTTTGCCCTATCAGCTGTAGGAAGGAAGGACACTTCACGAGAATCAAAATAGGAAGAAAGTATGGCCTATACTACTACTCTATGGATAAAGTTCCCAAATTGATAGAGAAAGCACCGTAAAGATCCATTAGTGAGCGACTGGGTCGATACAACTAAAAAAAACTGCTTACT